TATATAGTGTATATGCAACAATATATAGTGACACATTATACTCGTTGCTTGTCGCCGATCGAGCCTAATCTGGTTTAGGGGTTTAACAGATTTAAACAGGCATCTCTCGGCGTTGGGGGTAGGGGGGTTTACCGCGTATAGGACGCCCCGGGGCATCTCATACAGTAATGGGGAAGGTAAATAATATGTATGCTCATGAAATAAACGTATAGTGATATAAAGAATATGTCATTAAATAATTGATAATATTTACTCATGAAATTACTAAATAATACTACCTTGTCTGTTAGCTCTTGAAAGTGGTCATCAATGCCAAGTGAATGTAGACCTTTTAAAAAAACCAAATGCATATAAAAGAATGCTCGGCATGGTGGGTTTGTGCTATTTTGTACTACACCAATAATCAGATGTCGTTGACGATGTAAGGTATGTCTAATTATTCAGTTATGTTCTCAGATAGGAACCAGATGCCAGTAATAGTTCATATTGTGAAACCCCCACAGTTATTGTCCCTGACCTTTCAAGGATAATATGCATTAACTTGTGATTGTTGGTGGTCTCTTACTACATTAATTATTTTTGGGGCAATTTTAGCTATGCTTCATAGAAAATGTGTGAGAACAGTTATGGGGATAAATCTATTTCCCAGGTCTAAAGAAATTATTTCTAGAATATCAGGTAATGTTTTGATGAGTTCATTTTAATTACTATTACATATGTATGGGTAATATAGATGTATGCAATATTATACATATTATGTACTAGTACATATATATGTACTATTATACATATTATGTACTGTTACATATGTATGGGTAATATAGATGTATGCAATATTATACATATTATGTACTAGTACATATATATGTACTATTATACATATTATGTACTGTTACATATGTATGGGTAATATAGATGTATGCAATATTATACATACTATGTACTAGTACATATATATGTACTATTATACATATTATGTACTGTTACATATGTATGGGTAATATAGATGTATGCAATATTATACATACTATGTACTAGTACATATATATGTACTATTATACATATTATGTACTGTTACATATGTATGGGTAATATAGATGTATGCAATATTATACATATTATGTGTTGGTACATATATGTACTGTGTGCAAACATATGATACACATACGTGTAGTGAGTGTGCACATTCACTGTTGTCTGATATAATACTGTATACTACAGAAAATAGTTTAGTTTAGAATCCTAGCTTTGGGAGTTAGGGGTGGGAGTTAAATTCTCTCTTTTCTGGCACTAGGATGGATTTTAACCTTCAGTCTCCGGATTACAAAACCGGCGCTTTATGAGTTAAGCTACTAGGGCAATTTCAGTTGAGTAGTTTGTTTTCTAGTCATCCGGTTGCAGGCATGAGGATGAGAAGAAGGGCGAAGTATAAGACTGATGCTACTTGTCCGATAATGACGAATGGGTGTTCTACTGGTATTCCGCCGATTCATGTTAGGATGAATACGTCTGCGACTAGGGTTCAAAATAGGAATTGAGTTAGTGGTCGGAATGTGAGTCCTCGTTGTTTTGAGGTGTGGAGTATTGGGATGAGTATTAGTACTAGAATAGAGAATAGGAGGGCTAGGACCCCGCCTAGCTTGTTTGGGATTGAGCGGAGGATGGCGTAGGCAAATAAGAAATATCATTCGGGTTTGATGTGGGTTGGTGTTACTAGTGGGTTGGCGGGGGTGAAATTGTCTGGGTCTCCTAAAAGGTTGGGTGAGAAGAGAGCTAAAGATAGAAGGAGAGTTATTAAGATAATGAATCCTAAGAGGTCTTTGAATGAGAAGTATGGGTGGAATGAAATTTTGTCTGCGTCTGAGTTGACTCCAATCGGGTTGTTTGAGCCTGTTTCGTGTAGGAACATGGCATGAATTAAGGTTGCAGCTACTACAATAAATGGTAGTAGAAAGTGGAATGTGAAGAATCGTGTTAATGTTGCATTGTCTACGGAGAATCCCCCTCAAATTCATTGTACTAGATCGTTACCAATGTATGGGATCGCGGAAAGGAGGTTTGTGATTACTGTGGCGCCTCAGAATGATATTTGGCCTCATGGTAGGACGTAGCCTACGAATGCGGTTATTATAACTAGAAGGAGTAGTACTACTCCAATATTTCATGTTTCTTTATAAAGATATGATCCGTAGTAGAGACCTCGTCCGATGTGAAGATAGATGCAAATAAAGAAGAAGGAAGCTCCGTTGGCGTGAATGTTTCGGATAGCTCAGCCGTAGTTAACATCTCGGCAGATGTGGGCTACGGATGAGAATGCACTTGTGATGTCTGATGTGTAGTGTATTGCTAGGAATAGGCCTGTAACGATTTGTACTACCAAACATAGAAGGAGTAGGGAGCCGAAGTTTCATCATGCTGAGATGTTGGAAGGGGCTGGTAAGTCGATGAGGGAGTCGTTAACGATTTTGAGTAGTGGGTGGGTTTTTCGGGTGACCATTAGTTCTCGTAGTTGAATAACAACAATGGGTTTTCAAGTCGTAGGTCTCGGTTAAAATCCGGGCGGGAATTATGGAATACCTTCTTGATCTTTTTTTACTGGGTTTGGTGGTTGGGCTGATTGGGGTTGCTTCAAATCCTGCGCCGTACTTTGCTGCATTAGGTTTAGTTATTGCTGCGGGGGTAGGGTGTGGTATCTTGGTGGGGCATGGTGGGTCGTTATTATCTCTTTTATTGTTTTTGGTTTATTTAGGTGGGATGTTGGTTGTGTTTGCTTATTCGGCAGCGTTAGCTGCTGAGCCCTTTCCAGAGACTTGGGGGGTTCGTTCAGTAAAAATTTATGTTATTGTTTACATGTTGAGTGTGGGGGTAGCGGTGTGATGGTATTGTGGGGGTTGATACGGGAGTTATTTGGTTGTTGATGAGTTTAAGGAGTTTTTTACATTGCGTGGGGATTTTAATGGGGTTGCTTTAATATATTCTTTTGGGGGAGTGTTGGTGATTTGTGCGTGAGTTTTATTGTTGAGTTTGTTTGTGGTTTTGGAAGTGACTCGTGGTTTGAGTCGTGGGGCTTTGCGGGCGGTTTAAATAGTTGTAAGTAGGATGATTGCTATAATTGAGGTTAGTAAGTAAATAGTTAAGTAGATTTTGATTATGTTTGAGTCTATATTGTCAAATTTTGCCGAGATGGATATGTGGATAGGTACTATTCCTTTTGGGCCTAGTTCTATTCATTGGCGGTCAAATTTAGTGGCTTTTTTTCCTAATGTTAGGGTGAGTTGGGGTACTAGGCGGTGGATAATTGAGGTGAAGTAGCCAAGTATGTTTGAGAAATTATGGAGATTTAGTGTGGGAGTTACTTTGTATTGTTTAGCGGTTATTGTTGTTAGTGCTATGGCGATTAAGACTCCGGTGATTGTTACTATGATTGCTGCTAGTTTAAGAGAAGTTGGTATTGTTATGACTGGTACTTTTGATGGTAGAAAATTCGATGTGATGATGAGTCCTGCAATGATGCTTCCTCATGCCAGGGGTTTGATTGGGTTTATTACTGCAGGGTTATTTTCGTTGATTGGTGTTATGGATGAAAAACGTGGGGTGCCCATTGTTACGAAGTAGATGACACGGAAGCTGTATACTGCTGCGAATGAGGTGGCAATTAGTGTTAAGGTGAGGGCTCAGGCGTTTAGGTAAGAGGTGTTGAGGGCTTCAATGATTGCGTCTTTTGAGAAGAATCCGGTTAGGAAGGGGGTGCCGGTTAATGCGAGGCTTCCAATTGTTAGGCAGGTGGAGGTGAATGGGAGTAATTTAAATAGTCCTCCTATTTTTCGAATGTCTTGTTCGTCGTTGAGGCTGTGAATAATTGAGCCGGAGCATAAGAATAATATTGCTTTGAAAAAGGCGTGGGTGCAAATGTGTAGGAAGGCTAGTTGAGGTTGGTTTAGTCCGATTGTGACTATTATTAGGCCTAGTTGACTGGATGTTGAGAAGGCTACAATTTTTTTGATATCATTTTGGGTTAAAGCACAGGTTGCTGTGAACAGGGTAGTTAAGGCTCCTAGACAGAGGCAGATTGTGAGGGCCAGGTTGTTGTTTTCTATAAGGGGGTGGAGGCGAATTAGGAGGAAGATTCCTGCTACAACTATTGTGCTTGAATGTAGTAGGGCAGATACGGGGGTTGGGCCTTCCATGGCTGATGGTAGTCAGGGGTGTAGTCCAAATTGGGCTGATTTGCCTGTTGCTGCGATGATTAGGCCGAGGAGGGGAAGGGTGAGATCAAAGTATTTAGATACTAGGAAAATTTGTGAAATTTCTCATGAATTTATATTTATAGCAATTCATGCGATTGATAAGATTAGTCCAATGTCTCCGACCCGGTTATACAGTACGGCTTGTATGGCTGCTGTGTTAGCATCTGCTCGTCCATATCATCAGCCAATTAGTAGGAAGGACATGATTCCTACACCTTCTCATCCAATAAATAGTTGAAACATGTTGTTGGCTGTTACTAGAATAACTATTGCTACTAAAAATAGTAATAGGTATTTAAAGAAACGGTTTATGTAGGGGTCTGCGCTTATATATCATGATGCGAAGTCTAAAATGGATCAGGTAACGAATAGGGCAATGGGGGTGAAGATGAGAGAATAGTGGTCGAATTTAAAGCTAATGTTGATGTCAAATGTTGCGATGTTTATTCAATGTCAGCTTGAGATAATGTTTTCTGTCCCTTGGTCTAAGAAAATAGCTAGGGGAATTAGGCTAATGAAAAATGCGGTGCTTACGGCAGTTTTGACGTGGGTGGTGGCTCAGTTTGGTTTTTGTGGGTTTGGACTGAGAGTTATGAGTAAGGGGTAGATTAAAATTGTAAGTATGAGGATTAGTGTAGAATTCATTACAAGGTTTGTCATAGCTACTACTTGGAGTTGCACCAAGAGTTTTTGGTTCCTAAGACCAATGGATGAGCTATTATCCTTTAGTAGCTCGAGTGAGCCATGGAGTTTAACCATGGGGGTATGGATTAGCAGTCCTTACTGCTCTCGGCCTCTCTCGGTGGATAAGTGGATTTTAACCTCTATTTTTAGAACCACAATCTAATGTTTTAGTTGAAACTATATCTACAGTATCATCATCCTCACATGAGTTCTGGTTTTGTGATGAGTATAATAATTGGGAGGAGATGTAGAATTATGAGTAGGTGTTCTCGGGTGTGGTAGGGTTGTAGGTTAATAATGTGAGTGGGTAGTGTGCCTCGTTGGGTTTTTAGGAAAAGGTATAGTGAATAGGCAGCTGTGATTAGGGTGCCTGTTCCTGTAATAATTAGTGTTCAAGGAGACCAGTTAAGCATGGCTGTAATAATTAGTAGTTCTCCTATGAGGTTGGGTAGAGGGGGTAAAGCTAGATTCGCTAGGTTGGCAATAAACCATCAGGTTGCGGTTAGTGGGAGGAGTAGTTGTATTCCTCGGGCTAGTACTATGGTTCGGCTGTGGGTACGTTCATATGTGGTGTTAGCAAGACAAAAGAGTGCGGATGATACTAGACCATGGGCGATTATTAAGATAATTGCTCCGGTGAAGCCTCATGGGGTTTGGATTAAGATTCCCCCTGCGACCAGGCCCATGTGGCTAACTGATGAGTAGGCGATGAGTGACTTCAGGTCTGTTTGTCGGAGACAAATTGATCCGGTCATGATAATTCCTCATAAGGCTAGGATAATAAATGGGTATGCTATTTCTTTGGATAGGGGATCTAGTATAATCATTATTCGCATTATTCCGTAGCCCCCTAGTTTTAGTAGGATTGCGGCTAGGACCATAGAGCCTGCTACTGGTGCTTCTACGTGAGCTTTTGGAAGTCATAGGTGAACGCCGTATAGTGGTATTTTTACTAAGAAGGCAATTAAACATCCCAACCATCAAATTTTATCGCTTCAGGAGAGGAGTGTTATTGGTTGTGAGTATTGTAGTGTGATTATTGATAGTGTTCCTATGTTTTGGTGTAGGAGTAGAAGTGCCACTAGTAGGGGGAGTGACCCTGCCAAGGTATAAAAAAGGAAGTAGGTTCCTGCATTTAGTCGTTCTGTTTGGTTGCCTCATCGCGTAATAATAATTAATGTCGGGATTAGTGTTGCTTCGAATATGATGTAGAATATTATAATTTCTGTTGCTCCGAAAGCTATAATAAGAAATATTTGTAAAGAGGTTAGAAGTGTAATATAGGTTCGTTGGCGGCTGAGTGGTTCGTTTTTGATATGGTTTTGGCTGGCTAGAATTATTAATGGTAGAAGTCAGCAGGTTAGGACTAGTAGAGGGGTTGATAGGGGATCTGTGCCTAGATATGTGTTAAGGGCTGATCAGCCTGTTTCTGAAGGCCATTTTAGTCAAGAGAGACTAATTAGGGCAATTAGGAGGCTTTGTATGGTGGAGGTGGATCAGAGTCATTTTGGGGAGACTAGTCAAATTGTAGGGAATAGCATAATGGTTGGAATTAAAATTTTTAGCATTGTAGTAGGTTTAAGGATTGTAAGCGGTCTGTGCCATGTGTTCGAGCTGTTGCAACAAGAAGGGCTAGACCTGCGCTTGCTTCACAGGCGGAAAAGGTGAGTAGGAGGAGGGGGGCGGCTGAAAAGGCTGTGGATTCTAATTGCAGAGCTCATAAGCCTAATGCAATGAATAGTGACAGTATTATTCCTTCTAAGCATAAAAGGGCGGATAGGAGGTGGGTGCGGTGGAATGCGAGGCCTGTAAGTCCTAATAGAAATGCTGAGGTAAAGCTGAAGTGTACTGGTGTCATAAGAGAGTCGTGGATTTAAACCACGGTTTCCTGAGCCGAAATCAGAGGTCTTGTTTTGGACTAACTCTCTATTCAGCCCATTCTAGGCCTCCTTGAATTCATTCATAAATTAAGCCTGCTGTTAATAGGATGAGAATAATGGAAGCTCATAGGAATGTAATGGTGGGTTCGGGGAGTTGATTTGCTCATGGGAGGGGTAATAGGAGTGCAATTTCTAGGTCAAATAGTAGAAATAGAATGGCTACTAAAAAGAATCGTAGGGAGAATGGTAATCGTGCAGATCCCAGTGGGTCAAATCCGCATTCGTACGGAGACAGTTTCTCTGTGTCTGGGTTTATTTGTGGTAGCCAGAAGGATACTAGGGCTAGAACTAGTGATAAAATGATAGAGATTGTGAAAATTGTTGCTATTAAATTCATTATCTTTCCTTGGGTTTTAACCAAGACTGAATAATTGGAAGTCACTCGTACTAACTTTAATACTAGAAAGATATGATCCTCATCAGTAAATTGAGACGTATAAGAATAATCATACTACATCTACAAAATGTCAATATCAGGCAGCTGCTTCGAATCCGAAGTGGTGTTCTGATGTAAAGTGGTATTGTAGTTGACGAAGTAGGCAAATGGCTAGAAATGTTGAGCCAATAATTACATGTAGTCCGTGGAAGCCTGTGGCTACAAAGAAGGTGGAGCCATAAACTCCGTCAGCGATTGTGAATGGGGCTTCATAGTATTCTATGGCTTGTAGGGCGGTGAAATAGAATCCGAGTAGGATGGTTAGTGTTAGAGATTGGATTGCTTGTTTTCGGTGGCCTTCCATAATGCTATGGTGAGCTCATGTTACTGTTACGCCGGAGGCTAAGAGTACTGCTGTATTAAGTAGTGGAACTTCAAATGGGTCTAGGGTTGTAATGCCTGTTGGGGGTCAGCAGCCACCTAGTTCTGGTGTTGGGGCCAGGCTGGAGTGGTAGAAGGCTCAGAAAAATCCTAGGAAGAAGAACACTTCGGATGTGATAAATAGGATTATTCCATATCGGAGTCCTTTTTGAACGGGAGGGGTGTGGTGTCCTTGAAAGGTTCCTTCGCGGACAATATCTCGTCATCATTGATACATGGTGAGTAGAAGTAGTACTAATCCTAGTGCTAGAAGAGTTGTTGTGTTAAAATGAAATCAAATTGCTAACCCTGATGTTATTAGGAGGGCGGCAATTGCACCTGTAAGGGGTCATGGGCTTGGGTCTACCATGTGGTATGCGTGTGCTTGGTGGGTCATAGTGCTTAAGGGGGGTTTTAGATGTTTTCTTGTAAGTACAGGCTGACAAGAAGGACAAATACATAGGCTTGAATCATGGCTACTGCGACTTCTAGGAGTGTTAGTAAAACTAGAAGGGTGGCGGTAAATACTGCTGCTGTTGCTATTATTGGTAGTATTACAAAGGTTGCACTTGAAATTAGTTGGATGAGTAGATGTCCTGCTGTAAGGTTAGCTGTTAATCGTACTCCAAGTGCTAATGGTCGAATAAATAGGCTAATGGTTTCGATGATAATTAGTACAGGAATTAAGGGTACGGGTGTACCTTCTGGTAGGAGGTGTCCTAATGCTGCTGTGGGTTGATTTCGTAATCCAATTAGTACTGTTGCTAATCAAAATGGTACTGCAAGGCCTATGTTAAGTGATAGTTGTGTTGTTGGCGTAAAGGTATATGGTAATAGTCCTAATATGTTTAGTGATAAGATAAAAATTATAAGGGAGGCTAACATTAACGCTCATTTATGTCCGCTCTTGTTTAGTGGGGTGAGAAGTTGACTTGTGAAGTTTTTGATAAATCAGCTTTGAAGAGTGACTAAGCGATTGTTTTGTCAGCGGTTCGATGGAGATGGGACGAGAATTCATGGGAGGGTGAGTGCGATGGTAATTAGTGGAATACCTAGGTATGCGGTGCTCATAAATTGATCAAATATGTTTAGTGCCATGGTCAGTTTCAGGTGTCTGTTTTTAGACTTTCAGTGCTAATTGGATTTATGTCATTTGTGAAGGTGTGGTTTAAGATTTTATATGGGATAATGGTTAGGAAAATTAATCATGTAAATACTAGGATGAAGAATCAGGGGGCGGGATTTAATTGTGGCATATCACTGGAGGTGGTTGGGAATCACCAATTTTTAGCTTAAAAGGCTAACGCTAGTCCCATTTTAGCTTTCTAGTGAGGCGTCTTCAAGCATGAGGGAGGATCAGTTTTCAAAGTGTTCTAGAGGGACGGCTTCAACGACAATAGGTATGAAGCTGTGGTTTGCACCGCAGATTTCAGAACATTGGCCGTAGAAGATGCCAGGGCGTGAGGCAATAAAGGCTGTTTGGTTTAAGCGTCCTGGGACAGCATCCATTTTAATTCCGAGGGCTGGGACGGCTCATGAGTGAAGTACGTCTTCAGCTGATACTAACACTCGGATCGGGGATTCCATTGGTACTACTATTCGATGGTCTGTTTCTAGTAGTCGGAATTGTCCTGGGGTTAAATCTTGGGTTGGGACCATGTAAGAGTCAAATGCTAGGTTTTCGTAGTCAGTGTACTCATAGCTTCAGTATCATTGATGGCCTATGGCTTTAACTGTCAAATGTGGGTCATTCACTTCGTCTATTAAATATAAAATTCGTAGGGATGGTAGGGCAATTATAACTAAAATTACTGCTGGTAGGATGGTTCAGATAATTTCAATTTCTTGTGAGTCTAAGATATATTTGTTGGTTAGTTTTGTTGAAACCATAACAACAATAATGTATAGAACTAATGTGCTAATTAAGAATACAATTATTAAAGCATGATCATGAAAGTGGAGGAGTTCTTCTATTACAGGCGAGGCTGCGTCTTGTAGTCCTAGTTGTGATGGGTGTGCCATAATATAAGATGCGCGGGGGTTTAACCCACAATTCTGCCTCGACAAGGTAGTGTAATAATTTTACTAGCGTCTTATAAAAGAAAGTGACAGAGTGGTTATGTGACTGGCTTGAAACTAGTTTATGGGGGTTCAATTCCTTCCTTTCTCGATTTCTTGAATTTGTACGAATGCGGGCTCTTCGAATGTGTGATAAGGAGGAGGGCAGCCGTGTAGTCATTCAGCATTGGTTGGGGTAAGTTCTACGGATAATACTTCTCGCTTAGCGGCGAAGGCTTCTCATAAAATAAAGAGGAATATGATGACTGCTACTAGAGACATTAGGGATCCGATAGAAGAGACTGTGTTTCATAGGGTGTAGGCATCTGGGTAATCGGAGTAACGGCGGGGCATCCCGGCTAACCCTAGGAAGTGTTGGGGGAAGAAGGTAATATTTACGCCTGCAAACATGACTCCGAAGTGAATTTTTGTTCAGGTGTCGTGGAGGGTATAGCCTGTGAATAGTGGGAATCAATGTACGAAAGCTCCTATAATGGCGAATACGGCTCCTATTGATAGTACATAGTGGAAGTGGGCTACTACATAATAGGTGTCGTGAAGAACAATATCAAGTGATGAATTAGATAATACAATTCCGGTCAAGCCCCCTACTGTGAATAGGAAAATAAAACCTAGGGCCCACAGAAGAGGTGTTTCTCACTTAATTGAACCTCCATGGAGAGTAGCTAATCAGCTAAAGACTTTAACCCCTGTTGGGATGGCAATAATTATTGTTGCTGATGTAAAGTATGCTCGGGTGTCTACATCCATACCTACTGTGAACATGTGATGGGCTCATACAATAAACCCTAGGAGGCCAATGGCCATTATTGCCCAGACCATTCCTATGTAACCAAATGGTTCTTTTTTTCCGGCATAATAGGCTACAATATGGGAGATTATTCCAAAGCCTGGTAAAATTAAAATGTAGACTTCTGGGTGTCCAAAGAATCAGAATAAGTGTTGGTATAGGATGGGGTCTCCTCCTCCTGCGGGGTCAAAGAAGGTGGTATTTAGATTACGGTCTGTGAGTAATATAGTAATTCCAGCGGCTAGGACTGGAAGGGACAGGAGAAGTAAAACTGCGGTAATTAATACTGCTCACACGAATAGTGGTGTTTGATATTGTGAGATAGCAGGGGGTTTTATGTTAATAATTGTTGTAATGAAGTTGATTGCTCCTAAAATAGAAGAAACACCAGCGAGATGGAGGGAGAAAATTGTTAAGTCGACGGAAGCTCCCGCGTGTGCAAGATTTCCTGCAAGTGGTGGGTAAACAGTTCAGCCTGTTCCTGCCCCCGCTTCTACTCCTGAAGATGCTAGTAGAAGGAGGAATGAGGGTGGAAGTAGTCAGAAGCTCATGTTATTTATTCGTGGAAATGCTATATCTGGGGCTCCAATTATTAGAGGGATAAGTCAGTTTCCGAAACCACCGATTATGATTGGCATTACTATAAAGAAGATTATGATGAAGGCGTGCGCCGTAACGATAACATTGTAAATTTGATCGTCGCCTAGAAGGGAGCCGGGTTGGTTCAGCTCAGCTCGGATTAGTAGGCTTAAGGCGGTTCCGACTATACCAGCTCAGGCACCAAATACTAAATACAGGGTGCCAATGTCTTTGTGATTAGTGGAGAAAAATCAGCGTGTGATTGTCACAGGTAGGATGGCCGAGGGTTAGGCGGTGGATTGTAGCTCCATATACAGAGGTTCAAGTCCTCTTCTTATCAGCTCCGTGGTGTACGACATGTTGGATTGCAAATCCAAAGATGTAGGCTAATTGCCTGCCGGGGCTTTCCCCGCCTTTTACAGGCAGGCGGGGAAAGTAGATGAATGCTCGCTGGTTTGGGCGTTTAGCTGTTAACTAAAAGTTTGTAGGATCGAGGCCTACTCATCTAGAAAGGCTTTAGCTTAATTAAAGTGTCTGGGTTGCATTCAGAAGATGTGGGATAAAGTCCTGCAAGTCTTATCAGAGATTAGGAGATTTTCACTCCTGCTTAAAGCTTTGAAGGCTTTTGGTCTAGTGCTATCCTAAATCTCTAGTGGATGAGTGCCTGGATTGTTGGTGTAATCGGTAGTAGCATGAGTGTTATGGTTGAGAAAATAGTTAGTGGTAGTGTTATTTGATTATTCGTCAGGCGTCATGGTATAGTTGCATTATTTGTATTTGGTGAAATTGTTAGTGTTATAGCGTATGTTAGGCGTAGGTAAAAGTATAGGCTTAGTAAGGCGCTAAGGGCGATGATGGTGGCTGTAAGGGGAAGTTGTTGTTTTGTTAGTTCTTGTAGAATGAGTCATTTTGGTATAAAGCCTGTTAGTGGGGGTAATCCTCCTAGGGATAGTAGGGTGAGTATCGTTGTTATGGTAATTATCGGGGTTTTTGATCAGGCTAGGGCTAGCGTATTAATTTTTGTAGTTATTAGGAATTTAAATGTTAGAAACGCTGTTGATGTTATGATAATGTAGATTGTTAGGGTTAAAATTGTTAGTTTGGGTTGTAGTTGAAGGATGATAATTATTCAGCCGAGGTGTGCAATTGATGAGTAGGCTAGTATTTTTCGTAATTGTGTTTGATTTAATCCCCCTCAGCCCCCTACTATTGTTGAGATTAGTCCTAGTATTATTAGAAGTGTGGGGTCAATGAATGGTGCAATTTGTACGATTAGTGCGAATGGGGCTAGTTTTTGTCAAGTGGATATAATTAGTCCTGTAGTTAGGTCTAGTCCTTGTAGGACTGACGGTAGTCAGAAATGTATTGGAGCTAGTCCTAGTTTGAGGGCTAGGGCGGTTATGATTAATATTGTGGAGGGTTGGTGTGATGAATAGTTAATATTTCATTCTCCTGTTACTCATGCATTTATTGAGCTTGCAAAGAGGATAGTTGCTGCAGCGGTGGCTTGTGCTAGAAAATATTTTGTTGTAGCTTCTACGGCTCGTGGGTGGTGGTGTTGTGCTATGAGGGGGAGGATAGCTAGTGTATTAATTTCTAAGCCTATTCAAGCTAGTAGTCAATGGGAGCTGGAGAAAGTGAGTGTTGTGCCCAAACCAAGGCTTAATAGAAAAATTGTTAGTACGTATGGATTCATTAGTAAGAGAAGGAATTTAACCTACATTTTTGGGGTATGGGCCCAAAAGCTTTATTTAGCTTATCTTACTAGAAAGTGGTGTAGTGGAAACACTTAGAGTTTTGATCTCTAAGATATGGGTTCGAGTCCCTTCTTTCTAGGAGCTGGGAGGGTTTTAGCCTCCATAAGTCACTCTATCAAAGTGGTCCTTTGGCATTCAGGCACAGCTCCTTATAGTGCTATAGTTGAGGAGGGAGTCCTGTGAATGCGATGGGAAGGGCGATATGTCATAAGATTAGGGCTAGTGTGAGGGGAAGGAAATTTTTTCATACTAGGTGTATAAGCTGGTCGTAGCGGAATCGAGGGTAGGAGGCTCGTACTCATAGAAATAGTATTGACAAAGCTGCGGCTTTAATTATGATATTGATAGAGGTTAATTGTGGTAGGGTTGGGATGTGTGAGGCGCCTAAAAATAAGATGGCTGATAGTGTATTTATTAGTAGAATATTGGCGTACTCGGCTAGGAAAAATAGTGCAAATGGGCCGCCTGCGTATTCTACATTAAATCCGGATACTAGTTCAGATTCTCCTTCGGTTAAATCAAAGGGGGCTCGGTTGGTTTCTGCTAGGGTTGAGATATATCATATTGCTGCTAGAGGTCAGGCTGGTACTATAAGCCATATTGCTTCTTGGGTTGTATTAAATATTTGTAGGGTAAAGCCACCGGAAAATACTATAATTGAGAGTAGAATAAGTCCTAGACTTACTTCATAAGAAATGGTTTGGGCTACGGCTCGTAGGGCCCCAATTAGGGCGTATTTTGAATTTGATGCTCATCCTGAGCCTAAAATGGAATAGACTGCCAGGCTTGACAGAGCAAGGATAAATAGGATTCCGAGGTTTAGGTCTATTACAGGATATGGGATTGGTATTGGTGCTCATAGTGTCATGGCTAGTGTGAAGGCTAGTATGGGTGTGGCGAGAAATAGGAATGGGGAGGATGTAGATGGGCGTACGGGCTCTTTAATAAATAGTTTTACCCCATCGGCAATAGGTTGTAGGAGTCCGAATGGGCCTACTACGTTTGGTCCTTTTCGTAGTTGTATATATCCTAGTACTTTTCGTTCAATGAGTGTGAGGAATGCTACTGCTAGTAGTACAGGGACGATGTAGGCTAGTGGGTTAATGATATGTGTAAGTAGGGTTATCATAACTAAGGGGAGGATTTGAACCTCCGGTTGAAAGGGCTTAGGTCTTTTGCAATTGCCGGGCTCTGCCACCTTAGTAATTTTATCTAAATTTGTTATTTATGCTTTCCTTTATCTATTTTAGTTGTTTTCATTAGATTGGATAAGGGCTTGTTTTAAACATGGGCCCTATTTTTCCGGTCCTTTCGTACTAGGAGAAATTGCGTTACAGATAGAAACTGACCTGGATTGCTCCGGTCTGAACTCAGATCACGTAGGACTTTAATCGTTGAACAAACGAACCCTTAATAGCGGCTGCACCATTAGGATGTCCTGATCCAACATCGAGGTCGTAAACCCCCTTGTCGATAGGAACTCTAAAAGGGGATTGCGCTGTTATCCCTAGGGTAACTTGGTCCATTGATCGGCAATTTGCCGGATCTGTGTGGTCAGAAATTCTGTGACTTAGAAATGTCTTTCTTGGTTTTAAGGTTAGTCCTCAGTCCATGTGGAAGTTTGTTTTTATTCCGTGGTCGCCCCAACCGAAGATTATGATCAGTTACTATTTAGTTTTATTTGATAAATATTTGACATAGTTGATTTTTAATCTTAAGCTCCAAAGGGTCTTCTCGTCTTGTATTTGTATACCCGCTTCTGCACGGGCAGATCAATTTCATTGACCTGAAAAGGGAGACAGTTAGGCCCTCGTTCCACCATTCATACAGGTCTTCATTTAAAAGACAAGTGATTGCGCTACCTTTGCACGGTCAAAATACCGCGGCCGTTCAACATAGTCACTGGGCAGGCAGGACCTCCTATACATTGATTTTTGCGGGAGGCGATGTTTTTGGTAAACAGGCGAGGCTTGTGTTTGCCGAGTTCCTTCCTTTTCTTTTAGTCTTTCCTTGTAGCCTTCCGGTGTGGGGTTAACGATTAAGTCGTGTGAAGTTTTCTTGTTGTTTATTTGGCTCACATTTCCCTCTTGTATTTGGGTTCGTTAAATGTTTTAGTGGTTGGTCCAATCTAATTTACACTTAGGCTAGGAGAAGGGCTTGGTAGACCTTCTTATTACTCATTTTAGCAGTGTCGTTTCCATGTTGGCATGGAGCGGCCTAATAATATTAGGGGTTTTGGATTAGGGTATTGGTATAAGTGATTTTTGTCTGCTTGAGCTTTAACGCTTTCTGTTCAGATGGCTGCTTTTAGGCCCACTGAAGCGGTAATCTTTGTAAATATAATCCTTAACCTCCTGTGTAGGTTGTTTCCTTTTTCAAAGGGGCTGTACCCCCTTTGACTAACTCTCATATCTTGCTCGTTGTCATAATACTGTTGAATATTGGCTTGAGGGGTGTGAGGCTGAACTTCTATCCACTTCTTAGGCAACCAGCTATAACTAAGTTCGGTAGGTCTGTCACCCCTACCCAAAGATCTTCCCACTCTTTTGCCACAGAGACGGGTTGGTCCTATATAATAGACTGTCTTGGGGTAGCTCACTTAGTTTCGGGGTTTTGAACTAAAGTACTCTTTGCTCAGAATAACTAGCTAAATCATGATGCAAAAGGTACGAGTTTTAGTCTCTGCTTTGTTGTGCTTTGATGGTTTATTTCATTTCTTTTTCAGCTTTCCCTTGCGGTACTTTATCTATTGCTTTTTGTGTCTTTTTTATCTCATATACTTGGACGGAAAAATGTTTTGGTTATTTAATTTTAGTTTTTCTAAACTTATTAATGTTGTTAGTTGGTTGATGTGTTTAAGCTAGCTTTATGGCTCAGGATGATCCAACTTGCATGGATGTTTTCTCGGTGTAAGTGAGGTGCTTAACTATCTCAGCCACATCCTGATTGTTCCAAGTGCACCTTCCGGTACACTTACCATGTTACGACTTGCCTCCCCGATGTGTTTTTTGATGTATTATCTATTGTTAGGTTTTTGTGTAGGGGAGAGTGACGGGCGGTGTGTGCGTGTCTCAGAGCCTGGTTCAAAAGGACTCTCTATTTGCTTTTTACTACTAAATCCTCCTTCAGGTATGTGTTTCAGTAAACCATTCGTGATTTTCTGCAATAGAAAATGTAGCCCATTTCTTCCCACTTCGTGCGCTACACCTCGACCTGACGTTTTGGGTTTTGTCCATTTTGCTTACTGTTTTGCCTTCATAGGGTAAGCTGGCGACGGCGGTATATAGGCGGGATTAACAAGAAGTGGTGAGGTTTAACGGGGGTTATCGGTTCTAGAACAGGCTCCTCTAGGTGGGTCTGAGACACCGCCAAGTCCTTTGGGTTTTAAGCTATGCTCGTAGTACCCTGGCGGATAGTTTTGTAAAATAATATCTTGGTTTAAGGCTAAGCATAGTGGGGTATCTAATCCCAGTTTGTTTCTTAGCTTTCGTGGGTTCGGATGTTATAATAAAGTTACTTTCGTATGTGGTTTTCGTTCTTCCATGGGCGTATGACGGCTTGGTAAGTCTTTAGCTTTATTTTGTTGTTATCCTAACCACCCTTTACGCCGTGTCTATCAACTAGAGTCTTTCGTATAACCGCGGTGGCTGGCACGAATTTTACCGACTCTTTTAACCTTAACTAAGTCAAGTTTTCACTTATGGCTTAATATTTACTACTGCTGAATTCCCTTGGGGGTGTGGCAAAGCAAGGCGTCTTGGGCCAAATGATTGTGCCTGATGCCTGCTCCTCGTCCCCGGGAGGGGGATTGAGGGCATTCTCACAGGGGTGCGGATACTTGCATGTATGAATTAGGTTAAAGCTGACAGTAAAGTCAGGACCAAACCTTTGTGCTCGTGGAACTTTCTAGGGTTCATCTTAACATCTTCAGTGTTATGCTTTATTTAAGCTACACTAGC